TTAAGAATAGATCTTAACTTATACAAGTTAAGAACTTGGGTTTGGGATAATTTGTAAAATACATATGCTTGTGACAAGAAGTATAAGTCACAAAAATTATGTGAATTCTTATTACTAATATTATAAAGTGACTTGTTTATAGTTGAAATAAAGTGAATTGTATTTTGATTTGTTTTATTAATTCTTTCTTGATTTGTTTTATTATTGTAAATGGATTTATCAATAATTTTTTTTGTTAATTCAAGAAAAAGTTGTATATTAATTCTGGGAATATTAATGATAGATAGAAGGATATCTATGTATATCCTTTCAGTGAAAAATTTAAAAAAATAATGTAATTTGCGGATTAATCGAGCATTTCTTCTTTTTAATATTTGCCAAATATTTTTTGGTGATTCGAATCTTTTAGCATTATAACTTGTTTTATTAGGACTAACATTTATTCCCGGAGTCACTTTTTTTTTCTCTTTTGTAATTCTTTCTATTTGATTTCGGATTGTGCTTGTTCTATCAGTTAGATCCTTCATTTTTTTTTCTGTCAGTAAATAATTCGTCCAATCTGTAAATCGAGTTCGACTAAAAGATTCATCAATTATCTGATTGTGGGTTATAGAATCTTTTTCTTTTTGAGTTTCGCTTAATTTATCTACTTCTCTCAATCTAAATAATAGAATTGGATTTACTTTTGAGAGTTCCTTTATTATTTTATTAAATAATAGAATACCTTTGATAATCCATTTTTTTGTTTTTTTTGAGATATTTAGAAATAATTTTGTTCTTTCTTTTAAAACTTTTATAACTAGAAAATACTTCTTTTTAAATTTTCCAATTTTTTTTTCGCGTTTCTTAAAAATCGGTTCAAAAAAGGAAGGCCGTTTTCGGGGAGAACCAAAAGGAAGTTCAGCTTCCATTCCCCAAACTGTTAAAAAACAAAAATCATTTTTTTGTCCTTTCTTTTTCATTCGATCTATATGAGAGGACTGTGGCTTAGATCTGTGCCAAGGTTTCAGACAGAAAGGAAATAGAATCTTTATCTGAATGCCGTCTATTAACCAATTTTTCGGAAATTCTGTTTCTGATAATTGAACACCATTATAGGTACATTTAACATGCATTTCTCTATTCCATTCCTTAAAATCCTCAGACCACTCAGGAAATTGAAAAAATAGGATACGGATAATATTTTTCGCTATTATTAATGAAGGTAATAGAATATATTTTCTAAGAGTCGATTGAATTATTAACATGGAACCTCTTATTACTTGAGCAAATGGAATGGTATCCCAGGCTTCTGCTATTTCTATCCGCGCTTTCTCCTTTCTTTTGTTCTCTTCTTTCTTGTCTTTCTCCCTTTTCTCCCCCTTTTTTATCTCTTCTTCTTTAGAATCTGAAATTTTGAATTTGGCTCCTTTTACTATCCATATCCAATTTCGAAAACTGAGTTTCATCAGTCCGGAGATATCAAAAGAAAAGGGGTGTGATTTGTCTATTCTATCCAAAAAAAGCGGGGAATGCATATTTGCTTGAAAGAGTTCTCCAATAATTGTTTTACGTCTTTGGGCTCGCATAGAACCTTTGATTATGTCTCGACGAAAATCCGATTGTTGCGAATAGCGTATCAAAGCCACTTCGTCTGTTTGATCAGGATTATTAGTATCAGTATTATTAGTATCAGTATTTCGCCGGTTATCAGTAAAAATCACTACACGTCTGGCTTTTCTTGAACGAATCTGATGATCTATTGGTACTTCTTCTTCACTTTCTCCTTCTTGTTGTTCTAATTCGTTGATTAATTTGTATGACCATCGAGGGACCTTTTTATTAATTTCTTTTATTCCAATAGATTTTTTTTTTTTTTTTTGATTAAGAAGATCACTTATAATTGCATTGAATAAAAATTTTAAAAATTTTGTTTCATTTTCTGAATCCATTCTTTTTTGTTCTTTTTCGGAAAATAAAGAAGGTCCTTTAAAATTGAAATTCGATTTTGATTCTCTATTTAGTTCACTGATTAAAGTCAAGAAATGACCAATTTCTGTTGATAATGGTTTTTTAGTAAATATATTTATTTTATGTTCAAATTCTCGGTAATCCGTATCAGTAAGAAAGAGAGTATGAAGTTTATTTGTTCCTATGAAATTTTCTATCGAAGTTTCATTTATGATTAAAGGTGAAAACTTTTTTTTGATTGTTCTACGATGTGTCCCATTCAAGAAAGGATCATATATTTTGGGCAAGTATTCTTTTTTAGTCTCATCGTTACACAACCTAATTCCTTTTTCGAACATATCCGAAGAAAGAAATTCTTTGTCTAGAGCCTTAATTCTATTTATGAACTCATTGTTTAGATTGTTACTTTTTTGTTTGTTGGTAGAAACCCAATGATTGTACAGTTCATCAGAAGAGAGTTTTTCTATTATGGACAAGGAAGTCTTTCTTTGTATCATTTTCCAAAAGGTTGATAAACTGGGCGGAAACGTAAAAGATATTCTTTTTTTTC